TATTTGTTTATAAACTCTCCTGGGGGGTGGGTAATACCTGGAATAGCTATTTACGATACTATGCAATTTGTACGACCAGATGTGCATACAGTATGCATGGGGTTAGCTGCCTCCATGGGTTCTTTTCTCCTGGTCGGAGGAGAAATTACCAAACGTCTAGCATTCCCTCACGCTTGGCGCCAATGAGGTTTTTATTTGAAAGAAAAAAGAAGACTATGCCTTCGCCATATGAATATTAAGATGAATATTAAGTAACAATAGCATGGCACTTCGAATTCGATATGAGAATTTTTTTCAAAACGTTAAATTATGTATCGAGAGAGTAGTATGAGATAAAAAAGATTTCCGATTTTCTCTTATCTATCGGGAGTCCAGTTCAGCGTCACAAACTTTTTTTGTTTTCACACCGGGAGACTCTTAACAAAATTTTTGTTATGAAAGAGCGCGAAAACAAGATTTTGATCGAATCAAAAAGAAACTTTGGGATTGCTGAATCACAGACAACGAAATTAAATATATACAGCAACGGAGCCATCATAGTATTTTGGAAATCCTCTCAAAGGAAGGGTGGCTTTTTGATCATTTACCTATCTGCCCCAGGTCTGATAGATTTTCTTCCTTTTTTCTCTTTCTTCAATGTAGGGTAAGGGTCAATTTTATTGTAGAGCCGTATGCAATGCACAAATTATGCCTGTACGGTTGTTCAATTCTATCTTTTTTTTTTATTATTTTTCTCTTCGCTTCATCATGCGAGATAAAGAAACCTTTTATTATGATCATCAGGGTAATGATCCATCAACCTGCTAGTGGTTTTTATGAGACACAAGTGGGAGAATTTATCTTGGAAGCGGAAGAACTGCTGAAACTGCGTGAAACCATCACAAGGGTTTATGTACAAAGAACGGGTAAACCATTATGGGTTGTATCCGAAGACATGGAAAGAGATGTTTTTATGTCAGCAACAGAAGCACAAGCTTATGGAATTATTGATCTTGTAGCAGTTGAATGAAAATAATGTAACATACATGGATTTCACGTAAATCCATGATTTGAGATTTAATCTCCGATCCGAGGTTCTTAATTCTCTTAAATATAAGTAATTCATAATCAAATCATCCGGTTAGGATCAATCTAAACCAGCCCATTCATTATGTATACGATTCAACATGCCAACGATTAAACAACTTATTAGAAATACAAGACAGCCAATCAAAAATGTCACAAAATCCCCCGCCCTTCGGGGATGCCCTCAGCGCCGAGGAACATGTACTAGGGTGTATGTGCGACTCGTTTAGATCGTGAGCTGAAAAAAAACTGCTTTTACAGTATCAATGATCAGTATCGCTGAGCTGAAATAGAATGGAAGAAGGAATTTCATCCACTATATAAAAAAATCTATCATATCTCTTCATTGTGTATGAAATTTATGGTTTTCGTTGGTGCAAATCCAATCACCTCAATTTAAGGTGAGAGACAATTCTCCATTGATAGCAAACGGTTATCTATTAAGCGGAAGAAATCTTATTTAAAAAAGAAAAAGATTAGGTCCCCACTTTGGCAAGAACGGACTAACAGGGTCAGCTACCCAGCTAACTTTCATAATTAAATACCGTTACTGTATAGGTAGATCTCATTGTGAAAGACCTATTACTGGATAATTCATGGGTAGAGCCAAAGAGTGGGAACTATACAAGTTCCCAATAACATAAAGTAAAGGCTCCGGTGTATAGAAAAGACCTCACCGTTTAAGAAGTAACCATAAAAACGATGGAACCCATCTTCTTTTTTTATTTACTCTATTTTTAGACACCTAACAGAAGACAATTTCGTATTTCGCAGTGAAATATCTAAAAAAATGGTGGTCGGGGAGGTTATAGTAGCCAAAGCCATTGGAATTTTAATTTTATACATTGGAAAAATCCGTTTTGTTATTAATAGACTAGGAAAGGGGAAAAGAATAACTGAAAGAACGGAAATCAATTAGTTATTCATCAAAGGTTCATTTATTCAATGACTAGAATTAAACGGGGATATGTAGCTCGGAGACGTAGAACAAAAATGCGTTTATTTGCATCAAGCTTTCGAGGAGCTCATTCAAGACTTACTCGAACTATTACTCAACAGAAAATAAGAGCTTTGGTTTCGGCTCATCGGGATAGGGATAGGCAAAAGAGAAATTTTCGTCGTTTGTGGATCACTCGAATAAACGCAGTAATTCGCGAAAATAGAGTAACTTATAGTTATAGTAGATTAATACACGATCTATATAAGAAACAGTTGCTTCTTAATCGTAAAATACTTGCACAAATAGCTATATTCAATAGGAATTCTTTTTACATGATTTCCAATGAGATCATAAACGAAGTAGAATCCACCGGAATAATTTAAACGGAGTTCCCCGGAGAATGAACTCCGGGAGGATAGAAATTACTATGAGTAAATATTTTAAAATATTCAAAATGAATAAACACTTTCAATAAAAAAGTTTATTCTTTTCCGATTTAGTATTTATATTACGACACGATAATTCAATCTAGATTCTCGGATTTTTCGAGCAAAAAAAAGTACCAATCCGAACTCAAAGGAGGGTTGGAATTCTAATTCCAGTGAAGGAAGAGTAAGGCTAGTTATTACTAGTTCTAAGACCAGTAGTTCTGGGGGCCGACTCGGTTCTTTCAAATTGTTTCTCATTATTGAGAAAGGGTAACAAAGATAAAATACGAGCTTGTTTTATGGCAGTAGTAATTAATCGTTGTTGTTTCAAGGTCAATCTATTCACCCGTCTAGATAATATTTTTCCTTGTTCACTAATAAATCGACTAATTAAACTCATGTTTCTATAATCAATTTGATCCCCCGATTCAATCGGGGGCAAACGCTTACGAAAAGTTCTCTTGGATTTAAGAAAAGGTCGCTTGGATTTATCCATGGTTTGTTTATTCCTTATCCAGAAAATCCTATTAATGAATTAGAATTCAGAAATAGGATTTTTTTTTATTTATATATGTTATATATAATGTTATTTTTTCTATTTAGGAGGTACTCTATTTTTTTATCTCCCCATGAATGGTATGTTTGGAACAATAGCGACAGAATTTTTTCAATTCTAATCGATTAGGCGTATTCTGTCGGTTCTTTTGAGTAATATATCTGGAAATACCCATCGATCTCTTACTCTTATTAGCACCGTTTCGGACACAAGCGGTACATTCCAAAATTACCCTTAGTCGGACATCTTTACCCTTAGCCATGAACCTCCTTTTCATTTTTGATTTACTCAACTCTTCTATTTTCAATTTGAAACAAAGGCAGGAAAAAAATAGAAGTTACTCACTAAAAGATCAATAATGAAAATCTTAGTAAATGTAAATAATAAGTAATACAATGATTTCTAAACTCTTGCCTTAGACTCACATTTCTACCCCCATTCCGATATTCATGTAATTCAAACTTGAATCTGAGTCTCACATTGAATCCGTTTTGATTCTTTCTCTTTCCTCCCTTATTCTAAAGGGAAAAAAGAGAAAAGAAAGGGGGGATTACAGATATTTGATTGTATCTTTAATCTTTTTAATTCCTTTCCATGTCAATAACTAGAATGAAAAAAAGGGGAATGTCAACGCATCCGGAAAAAAGCGATTAATCTCTATCAATAAACCCGCTAAAGCTCCAAACCATAACGTGCTTAGAACTGGTGCCACAGAGAGATATGTTTTTAGATCTCGCATTCAAAACCCTCCTTCTTTTATTGTAATACATAAAATAATGCATATATGATCAGATGCATATGTAGTTAAGGACCTCTTCTAGTTGTACACAGAATCCCTAATTCAAATTGAATTATACAATAATCTAGAATCTAGTAAATCAGACTTTTCTTTTATTAAAAAAGAAAAAAATACCCCCTACTTACCGAGTATTTCCTAAAATACTAATTTATATATTATACTTTTACGGTGGGTCCTGTATTTCTTATAAGTCTTTTACTATTATATGTTAAATGAGACCAAAAAGACGAAATGGGCAGAAAATTTATGTATATCTGTGGAGAAAATAACAATGTGGAAAACAAGACAGGAATTCTCTACAATGACACTGTAGAGAAATTGAAGGGATGTAGCGCAGCTTGGTAGCGCGTTTGTTTTGGGTACAAAATGTCACGGGTTCAAATCCTGTCATCCCTACTTATTACTGTTCAAAAGACAAAAGAGCAGTAACGAGGGATCTGTTGAGATCGATTCAAAACAAAAGAGAATCCTTTTCTTTACGGTCTTATCTAGAAAGCGCTCTTAGTTCAGTTCGGTAGAACGTGGGTCTCCAAAACCCGATGTCGTAGGTTCAAATCCTACAGAGCGTGATTTTTTTCTTCTTAGATCGAATTGAAATAAATTCAGTAACTTGTACAGCAATCGGAATTTGACCTCCTGTAAACGAAAACGAGGAGGTCAATTCAAAAAGGAGATGTTAATTAATCAAAGGTCCAACTGATCACCCCGCCTGTATTGTAAATATGCAGTTACGAATAATCCAGCCAAAGTAATAGGAATTAGGCCTAACACGATTCCAAATAGAGAAACTTCAATCATTTCATTTTGTTTGAAAGGAGAAAAAAATAGGTAATATCTATACCTAAATATTAATCCGAATTGGCATGAATCTCAATGACCAAGAATGGACAATTGGCGCGTTAAGTAACTATAGAATACAAGTAATCTCGCCGAAATGATTGATTTCATTTTATGGATTTTGTTTTTCAAATATTCATTTTAAATAAGTCGTATTTTGCTCAGACCAATCAATAGAGCTGACGTTATAGTTAAAGCCGCTAGTAGAAAACCGAAATAACTGGTTATAGTAAGCATGAAGGAGCTAAATGAAATTTTTTTATGCATATAGTTCTAAAGCACTTACCTAATTTTCTATTTTTTCAAAATAATAGGATAGGCCAAAATACCAATTGAAAGAATAAGTTCAATTGAAATGAAAGTTTTTGATTCATC